AGGCATAGATCTATTAATTTTATCAAGATTTATTAACCTCCCAGTTATTTCATTCAAAACCGGTCTTTAAAAGCCCTTCTGTGTTGGGGCCGCCAGGGCTTTTAGACCGGTAGAATGCTTAAATTTTACTATACTCAACATAGATTTCTTAATTGTGCTACTCTTTTACTTTCACACACTACTCTTGTTAAGATCAGATAATAAATAATTTCCGTAAACGGAACATTAATTTTAAATTTATTCAATATAATAATAATAATTTAACTATAAGATTAATAAAAACATTTTATTAATCCTAAATATTATTAAGAAGAATTATTTAATTAATGTAAAAAACTAGAATTTCATAACAACAAAGATCTATATATAGGCATTAACGTATTTATATAGTTACCCCTGGGTCGAGAAAAGAAAATAACATTATTTTGGGAAAAACCCCCCTCCCCCTTAATATGCACGCCTTTTCGAAAAACCCCTAAAACGAGGGCCAATGCACATTTTTAATGTAATGACATGTGATTGAATCGTCATATATATAGTGACAAATTAACGCATGTCACTTTAACAATATATCATATAATTTAGGACTAAAAATATTTTCAATATTTCAATATTTTCATTTTGACAATTTTATTTCGTTGATTTTTTGAAAAAATCACATTTTTTAAAAATTACATTCTGAAAATTATTTTGAAAATATATTTTAATAATTATATTTTAATAATTGTATTTTTTTCTATATATAGTGTTACACTATGACATGCTAGTGTAGCTTAATTCAAAGCATAGCACTGAAAATGCTAAGATAAATTTTAAAAACTTTCACAAGCAGTGAAGGTTTGGTCCTGGCCTCAGTATTAATTTTGACTAAATTTACACATGCAAGTTTCTGCATACTAGTGAGAACACCCTAATCATACTATTATTTGTTTAGGAGTTGGTATCAGGCATATACATTGTGTATGACCCATGACACCTCGCCTAGCCACACCCCCAAGGGAATTCAGCAGTGATAAACATTGAATAATAAGCGCAAGCTTGAACCAGTTATAGTCAATAAGGGTTGGTTAATCTCGTGCCAGCCACCGCGGTTATACGAGTAACTCATATTAATATTTTACGGCGTAAAGGGTGATTAGAAAAAACTAAAAATCACTAAAGTTATAATTTTATAAAGCTGTTATACGCTCTCATAAAAAGAATAATACACCAACGAAAGTGACTTTATTTAATAAGAACTTTTGAACTCACGATAGTTAAGACACAAACTAGGATTAGATACCCTACTATGCTTAACCTTAAATAGATTTACCCTATTACTTTACCTTAATCCGCCTGAGTACTACAAGCGCTAGCTTAAAACCCAAAGGACTTGGCGGTGCCTCAGACCCCCCTAGAGGAGCCTGTTCTATAACCGATAATCCACGTTAAACCTTACCACTTCTTGCCTTTACCGCCTATATACCGCCGTCGTCAGCTCACCCCATGAGGGTATAAAAGTAAGCATAATGGACTTCTCCAAAACGTCAGGTCGAGGTGTAGCGAATGAAGTGGAAAGAAATGGGCTACATTCTCTTTTAAGAAAATACGGACAATAAGATGAAAAACTATTTATAAGGTGGATTTAGTAGTAAGAAAAACTTAGGATATTTTTCTGAAAATGGCTCTGAGGCGCGCACACACCGCCCGTCACTCTCCTCAATTTCAATCTTTTCCTTTTATAAATAGTCTTGTTTACAAGAGGAGGCAAGTCGTAACATGGTAAGTGTACTGGAAAGTGTACTTAGAATAATCAAAATATAGCTAAATTAGTAAAGCACCTCCCTTACACCGAGGAAATACCCGTGCAATTCGAGTTATCTTGAACCTTAAAACTAGCCTAACTACCATTAATTAATTACAATATTATTAATAAATTATATTAATATTTTATACTTAAAACATTTTTATAATCTTAGTATAGGTGATAGAACAGATATATTTAGCGCTATAGAGATAGTACCGCAAGGGAAAGCTGAAAGAGAAATGAAACAAATCATTAAAGTAATAAAAAGCAAAGATTTAACCCTGTACCTTTTGCATCATGATTTAGTGAGAACAAATGGGCAAAAAGACCTTAAGTCCATCTCCCCGAAACTAGACGAGCTACTTCGGAGCAGCATACTAGAGCTAACCCGTCTCTGTGGCAAAAGAGTGGGGCGACTCCCAAGTAGAGGTAAAAAGCCTACCGAGCCTAGTGATAGCTGGTTACCCAAAAAAAGAACTTAAATTCTGCAATAATTATTCAATATATCAAATTAGATTTCTTAATAAGAAAACTTGTAAAAATTATTAGTTATTCAAAAGAGGTACAACTCTTTTGAATTAAGAAACAACTTTATTAGGTGGGTAATGATCATATTATGTAAGGAACTAGCCCCAGTAGGCTTAAAAGCAGCCATCTGATAAGCAAGCGTCATAGCTCCAGCCTTAATTCTCCTATAATTTAGATATAACCTCACAACCCCCTAACCAATATTGGGTTTTTTTATTTAAACAATAAAAGAACTTATACTAAAATGAGTAATTAGAGGATTAACCTCTCCAAAACACCAGTGTAAGTCAGAAAGAATTAAATCACTGATTATTAACCGATACCACCCTGAGGTAATAATATTAATAATAAAAGACTAGAAAAACACATTTACCTTATCGTTAACCCTACACAGGAGTGTTTTAAGGAAAGATTTAAAGAAAATAAAGGAACTCGGCAAACATAGACTCCGCCTGTTTACCAAAAACATCGCCTCTTGCAAATACTGTATAAGAGGTCCCGCCTGCCCTGTGACATTGTTTTAACGGCCGCGGTATTTTGACCGTGCGAAGGTAGCGTAATCACTTGTCTTTTAATTAAAGACCTGTATGAAAGGCATCACGAGAGTCTAACTGTCTCTATTTTCTAATCAATGAAATTGATCTTCCCGTGCAGAAGCGGGAATAAAACCATAAGACGAGAAGACCCTATGGAGCTTTAAACACTTAAGCTATTATTTTATATAATCTTAATCCAAGGACTTAATTTTACTAATAATGATGTATCTTAATGTTTTCGGTTGGGGCGACCGAGGAGTAAAAAAGAACCTCCTCATCGATTGAGTATTTACTTAAAAATTTGAACGACAGTTCTGATTTATAGAATATCTAACGAATAATGATCCAGGATTTAATATTTCTGATCAATGAACCAAGTTACCCTAGGGATAACAGCGCAATCCTTTCTAAGAGCCCATATCGCCGAAAGGGTTTACGACCTCGATGTTGGATCAGGACATCCTAATGGTGCAACCGCTATTAAGGGTTCGTTTGTTCAACGATTAATAGTCCTACGTGATCTGAGTTCAGACCGGAGTAATCCAGGTCAGTTTCTATCTATGTAGATATTTTTCCTAGTACGAAAGGACCGGGAAAATGAAGCCTATGCTACAGGCACGCTTCTCCCTCATCTGTTGAAATAAACTAAAACAGGTAAGAGGGGTCAATAATCTGCTAAAGATTATAGTTAGTTAGGGTGGCAGAGCCTGGTAAGTGCAAAAGACCTAAACTCTTTAATCCAGAGGTTCAATTCCTCTCCCTAACTATGATAAATATGATTCTTATTTATATTATTCATCCCCTTACCTATATTATTCCAGTTCTATTAGCCACAGCATTTCTTACCCTAGTAGAACGTAAAATCTTAGGTTATATACAACTTCGTAAAGGTCCTAATGTGATTGGACCATATGGTCTTCTACAACCAATTGCTGATGGATTAAAACTTTTTACTAAAGAACCAATTCGCCCTTCATATTCTTCTCATTTCCTCTTCTTAGCAACACCAACCGCTGCCCTCACATTAGCACTTCTTATATGAATGCCTTTACCCATACCACACTCAATCTTAAACCTTAATTTAGGGTTACTATTTATCTTAGCCATTTCCAGTTTAACTGTATATACTATCTTAGGATCAGGGTGAGCCTCTAATTCAAAGTATGCTTTAATAGGAGCTTTACGTGCTGTAGCACAGACTATTTCTTATGAAGTTACTTTAGGATTAATTCTTTTATCACTAGTTATTATAACAGGAAGTTTTACATTACATACATTTAATTTTACTCAAGAAACAATCTGATTATTGATTCCAGCATGACCATTAGCTATAATATGGTATATTTCAACATTAGCAGAAACTAACCGGACCCCATTTGACCTTACTGAAGGAGAATCCGAACTAGTATCAGGGTTTAATATTGAGTATGCAGGAGGTCCATTTGCTCTATTTTTCTTAGCCGAATACTCAAATATTTTGATAATAAATACCTTATCCGTTATTCTTTTTTTAGGAATCTCATATAATCCACTTCTGCCTCAAATCTCAACACTAAGTCTTATGATAAAAGCAACTATATTAACACTTTTATTTTTATGAATTCGTGCTTCATATCCACGATTTCGTTATGATCAACTTATACATCTCGTATGAAAAAACTTCCTACCACTTACATTAGCTCTTATTTTATGACACATTACTTTACCAGCCTCATTAGCAAGTTTACCACCACTCACATAAGGAAAAGTGCCTGAATTAAAGGACCACTTTGATAGAGTGGAATATGAATGTTAAAATCACTCCTCTTCCTTAGAAAAATAGGACTTGAACCTATCCCCTAGAGATCAAAACTCTACGTACTTCCAACTATACTATTTCCTAAGTAAAGTCAGCTAATTAAGCTTTTGGGCCCATACCCCTACCATGTTGGTTAAAATCCTTCCTCTACTAATGAATCCTCTTGTAATAACTCTACTAATACTTAGCCTAGGCCTTGGTACTACAATCACATTCTTAGGATCCCATTGATTACTAATCTGGATAGGTTTAGAAATTAATACTATAGCTATTATTCCCCTAATAATTCATCAACAACACCCACGTGCAGTAGAAGCCACAACAAAATACTTCCTTACACAAGCAACAGCTTCTGCACTTCTTCTATTTGCAGGAACAACAAATGCCTGAATAACAGGACAATGGAATATAACAGATTTAATTTATCCAACCTCCGCCACATTAATCACATTGGCCTTAGCCCTAAAAATTGGACTCGTACCAATACATTTCTGGTTACCAGAAGTTTTACAAGGATTGAACTTGACTACTGGATTAATCCTTTCCACATGACAAAAACTGGCTCCATTCGCTATCTTACTTCAACTATATCCTCTTCTTAACCCAAATATTCTCATTACTATAGGAATTGCCTCCATTATTGTAGGAGGGTGAGGAGGCTTAAATCAAACTCAACTACGGAAAATCTTAGCATATTCATCAATTGCTCATCTAGGCTGAATAGTTACCATTATTCACTTCTCCCCAGAATTGACATTACTTAATTTAATTATTTATATAATAATAACTACATCAATATTTCTTATTTTTAATTCACTTAACTCAATAAAAATTAATTCTATTTCTATTTCAATAACTAAATCACCCCTACTATCAATTATAGCACTAATAATTCTCCTTTCATTAGGAGGCTTACCACCACTTTCAGGCTTCATACCAAAATGACTTATTCTTCAAGAATTAACTAAACAAGATCTATTTATTCCAGCTACTATTATAGCTTTAGCAACCTTATTAAGTTTATTCTTTTATTTACGCTTATGTTATATAATTACCCTAACATTCTCACCAGCCCCAATCTTTTCATTTTCGTCCTGACGAACAAAGATTGTTCAAACAAATATTTTACTTGTCATAACCACTTCTTTATCCCTCCTTCTCTTACCCTTAACCCCAACACTACTAATATTACTACAATAAGAAATTTAGGTTAACGAGACCAAAAGCCTTCAAAGCTTTTAGTAAGAGTTTAAATCTCTTAACTTCTGATAAGACTTGCAAGACTTTATCTCACATATTCTGAATGCAACCCAGATGCTTTAATTAAACTAAAATCTTCTAGATAAACAGGCCTTGATCCTGCAACATCTTAATTAACAGCTAAGTGTTCAATCCAGCGAACTTTTATCTAGGCTTCTCCCGCCGTAAAACGGGGAGGCGGGTGAAGCCCCGGGAGAACCTTATGCTCGTTGAGAGATTTGCAATCTAACGTAAACTTTACTACAGGACTTGGTAAGAAGAGGATTTGAACCTCTCTTCACGGGACTACAAGCCGCCACTTAACTCTCAGCCATCTTACCTGTGGCAATTAATCGTTGGTTATTTTCTACTAATCACAAAGATATTGGTACCCTTTATTTAATCTTTGGTGCCTGAGCAGGGATGGTTGGGACTGGTCTTAGTCTTCTGATCCGAGCTGAATTGAGTCAACCTGGGACCCTTTTAGGTGATGATCAGATTTATAATGTTATTGTTACAGCCCATGCCTTTGTAATAATCTTCTTTATGGTTATGCCAATCATAATTGGAGGTTTCGGTAATTGGCTTGTCCCTTTAATGATTGGTTCTCCAGACATAGCTTTTCCACGCATAAATAATATAAGCTTCTGACTTCTGCCTCCATCTTTTCTTCTGCTTCTAGCCTCTGCCGGTGTTGAAGCTGGAGCAGGGACTGGCTGAACTGTTTATCCCCCACTAGCAGGGAACCTTGCCCATGCAGGAGCTTCCGTTGATTTAACAATTTTTTCTCTTCACTTAGCCGGAATCTCATCTATCTTAGCATCAATTAATTTCATTACTACTATTATTAATATAAAACCACCAGCAATTTCACAATACCAAACACCTTTATTTGTGTGATCAGTTCTTGTCACAACTGTTCTACTTCTTTTAGCTCTCCCAGTTTTAGCAGCAGCTATCACTATACTTTTAACAGATCGTAATCTTAATACAACTTTCTTCGACCCAGCAGGGGGAGGGGATCCTATTTTATATCAACACTTATTCTGATTCTTCGGTCACCCTGAAGTTTATATTTTAATTTTACCAGGGTTTGGGATAATTTCACATGTAGTTGCTTATTATTCAGGGAAAAAAGAACCATTCGGATATATAGGAATAGTATGAGCAATAATAGCTATTGGTCTTCTAGGATTTATTGTATGGGCACACCATATGTTTACAGTTGGAATAGATGTGGATACACGAGCATACTTTACATCAGCTACAATAATTATTGCTATTCCAACAGGTGTTAAAGTTTTTAGTTGACTAGCTACCCTGCATGGTGGATCAATTAAATGAGAAACTCCTCTTTTATGAGCTTTAGGTTTCATTTTTTTATTCACAGTTGGTGGTCTTACAGGAGTTGTTTTAGCTAATTCATCTCTAGATATTGTACTCCATGATACATATTATGTAGTGGCTCATTTTCATTATGTTCTGTCAATAGGAGCAGTATTCGCTATTATAGCAGGCTTTGTTCATTGATTTCCATTATTTACAGGGTATACACTTCATTCCACATGAACAAAAATTCAATTTATAATTATATTTATTGGAGTAAACTTAACCTTTTTTCCTCAACATTTCTTAGGTTTAGCAGGTATACCACGACGTTATTCAGATTACCCAGACGCTTATACTTTATGGAATGTAGTATCATCTATTGGTTCTATAATTTCTATAGTTGCCGTTATTATTTTATTATTTATTATTTGAGAAGCATTTGCTTCAAAACGTGAAGTATTATCAATTGAACTCCCCAACACTAATGTAGAATGACTTCACGGCTGTCCTCCTCCTTATCACACTTATGAAGAACCAGCTTTTGTACAAGTCCAACAACCAGCTTATTAACAAGAAAGGAAGGGATTGAACCCCCATAAGTCGGTTTCAAGCCGACCACATTACCACTCTGTCACTTTCTTAAGATTCTAGTAAAACAATTACATTACCTTGTCGAGGTAAAATTGTGGGTTAAATTCCCACGAGTCTTAAATTTAATGGCACACCCATCACAATTAGGATTCCAAGACGCAGGCTCCCCAGTTATAGAAGAATTACTCCATTTTCACGACCACACATTAATAATTGTTTTCCTTATTAGCGCTTTAATTCTTTATATTATCATCGCAATAGTAACTACTAAATTAACTAATAAGTATATTTTAGATTCTCAAGAAATTGAGATTGTATGAACTATTTTGCCAGCTATTATTCTTATTATAATTGCTTTACCCTCACTACGAATCTTGTACTTAATAGATGAAATTAATGATCCACACATCACAATTAAAGCTTTAGGTCACCAATGATATTGAAGTTATGAATATACAGATTATGAAAATCTAGAATTTGACTCTTATATGGTTCAAACTGAAGATCTTAATCCAGGACAATTTCGACTTCTAGAAACAGATCACCGCATAGTAGTCCCAATAGAGTCCCCGATCCGAGTACTAGTTACAGCAGAGGATGTTCTACATTCATGAGCAGTACCAGCACTTGGAGTAAAAATAGATGCAGTTCCTGGACGCCTAAATCAAACAGCCTTTATCATCTCACGACCTGGAATCTATTATGGACAATGTTCAGAAATTTGTGGTGCTAATCATAGCTTTATACCCATTGTTGTAGAAGCAGTTCCTTTAGAACACTTTGAAAACTGATCTTCATTAATACTAGAAGAAACTTCATTAAGAAGCTAAATAGGGTTCAGCATTAGCCTTTTAAGCTAAAAATTGGTGATTCCCAACCACCCTTAATGACATGCCACAACTTAACCCAAGTCCATGATTTTTAATTTTTTTGTTTTCTTGATTATTTTTCCTAATTATTTTACCACATAAATTAACATCCTATATATTTAATTATGATCCTACCTTAAAAAATATTGAAAAACAAAAGCCAGAACCCTGAAACTGACCATGATCCTAAACTTTTTTGACCAATTTATTAGTCCATCATTATTAGGTTTACCTCTTATTGCCTTAGCAATAATTATACCAGCAATACTCTTTCAAACGCCATCCAATCGATGGCTCAATAATCGCTTAATTACCTTACAAACATGATTTATTAATCGTTTTACATATCAACTTATACAACCATTAAATGTAAGTGGTCATAAATGAGCTATTATATTTACAGCACTTATACTTTTCTTAATTACCATTAATTTACTAGGTCTTCTCCCATATACATTTACACCAACAACACAACTTTCATTAAATATAGCCTTGGCTCTGCCATTATGATTAACAACAGTCTTAATTGGTATATTTAATCAACCAACTATTTCACTAGGACATTTTTTACCTGAAGGAACCCCATCCCTTTTAATTCCAGTTCTTATTACTATTGAAACTATTAGTTTATTTATTCGTCCTCTTGCTTTAGGTGTCCGGCTCACAGCTAACCTTACAGCAGGTCACCTCTTAATACAATTAATCGCAACTGCAGCCTTTGTTCTAATTACTGTTATGCCTTCAGTAGCTATTATTACTTCCATCATCCTATTTCTACTAACTATTTTAGAAGTAGCTGTTGCTATAATTCAAGCTTATGTTTTTGTCCTTCTCCTAAGTTTATATTTACAAGAAAACGTTTAATAATGGCCCATCAAGCACACGCATATCATATAGTTGACCCAAGCCCATGACCATTAACTGGAGCCATTGCTGCTCTATTAATAACCTCAGGCCTAGCCATTTGATTCCATTTTCATACCTTTTCACTCTTATTATTAGGATTAATTTTACTTACCTTAACAATAATTCAATGATGACGAGATGTGATCCGAGAAGGAACATTTCAAGGTCATCATACCCCACCAGTACAAAAAGGATTACGCTACGGAATAATTTTATTTATTATATCAGAAGTACTTTTCTTCTTAGGCTTTTTCTGAGCATTTTATCATTCTAGTCTAGCACCTACCCCTGAATTAGGTGGTTGTTGACCACCCACAGGAATTATCCCTTTAGATCCATTTGAAGTACCATTACTTAATACTGCTGTACTTCTAGCTTCTGGTATTACAGTAACTTGAGCACATCATAGTATTATAGAAGGAAATCGAAAAGAAGCTATTCAAGCCCTTACACTTACAGTGATATTAGGTTTGTATTTCACAGCCCTCCAAGCTATAGAATATTATGAAGCCCCTTTTACCATCGCTGATGGCGTTTACGGGACAACATTCTTTGTAGCAACAGGATTTCATGGTCTACATGTTATTATTGGTACCACATTTCTCCTCGTCTGTTTAATACGCCAAATCCTATTTCACTTTACATCTGAACACCATTTTGGCTTTGAAGCCGCCGCATGATACTGACACTTTGTCGATGTAGTATGATTATTCCTCTATGTATCAATTTATTGATGAGGCTCATAAAACTTTTCTAGTATAAACTAGTACAAATGATTTCCAATCATTTAATCTTGGTTAGAATCCAAGGGGAAGTAATGAACCTCATCATATTTTCTATTACCATAACCGCCCTAATCTCCTTAATTTTAGTATTTATCGCATTTTGATTACCAACCATTAACCCAGATAATGAAAAATTATCTCCCTATGAGTGTGGTTTTGATCCTTTAGGTTCTGCACGCCTTCCATTTTCATTACGGTTCTTCTTAGTAGCAATTCTTTTCCTTTTATTTGATTTAGAAATTGCTTTACTCCTTCCTCTTCCATGAGGAGATCAACTTTATTCACCGTTTATCACTATTATTTGAGCCTCAATCATTATTATTCTTCTAACATTAGGCCTAGTCTACGAATGACTACAAGGAGGTCTTGAATGAGCAGAATAGGTGTTTAGTCCAAAAAAGACCATTAATTTCGACTTAATAAATTATGGTGAAAATCCATAAATACCTTATGACTCCTATCTATTTTACAATTATATCAGCATTTGTTCTTAGTCTTACAGGACTAGCTTTTAACCGTTCTCACCTTCTATCAGCCCTCATCTGCCTTGAAGGAATAATACTTTCCCTATTTATCGCTATTGCCATTTGATCATTAACAATAAATTCTCCATCTTTATCCCTAGCACCTATAATTTTATTAACATTTTCTGCCTGTGAAGCAAGCTCAGGACTAGCCCTACTTGTAGCCGCTACCCGAACACACGGAACTGATCATCTTAACAATCTTAATCTTTTACAATGTTAAAAATTCTTATTCCTACTGCCTTATTATTACCAATTTCATGAATTTCACCAAAAAAGTGAGTGTGAACTTCAACTACTTCCAACAGTCTTCTAATTGCCCTACTAAGTTTATATTGATTTAAATGAGATCTTGAAATAGGTTGGGATTGTTCCAACCTTTTTCTTGGTATTGATCCACTTTCAGCTCCCCTCCTTTCATTAACCTGCTGGCTTCTCCCACTTATACTTTTAGCTAGCCAAAAACATTTAACTGCCGAACCTCACAAACGACAACAAATTTATATTTCTTTATTAATTATTCTTCAAGCCTCCCTAATTTTAGCATTTAGTGCAACAGAAATAATCCTATTTTATATTATATTTGAAACAACACTTATTCCTACACTTATTATTATTACACGATGAGGAAACCAAACCGAACGCCTTAATGCAGGCATTTACTTTTTGTTTTATACCCTTGCAGGCTCATTACCTCTATTAATTGCACTACTTACTTTACAAAAAGATTTAGGTTCCTTATCAATACTTATTTTACAATACCCAAATACTATTAATTTATATTCTTGAACTAATAAATTTTGGTGAATTGCCTGTATAATTGCTTTTCTAGTAAAAATACCTCTTTATGGTGTCCATTTATGATTACCAAAAGCTCATGTTGAAGCCCCTATCGCTGGTTCCATAATTTTAGCCGCAGTTCTCCTTAAACTTGGAGGTTATGGTATAATACGAATTATTGTTATACTTAATCCATTAACAAAAGAAATAGCTTATCCATTCTTAATTTTAGCAATTTGAGGTATTATTATAACTAGCTCTATCTGTTTACGACAAACCGATCTTAAATCTTTAATTGCCTACTCTTCAGTAAGTCATATAGGCCTCGTAGCAGCAGCAATTCTAATTCAAACTCCATGAAGCTTCGCTGGAGCTACTGCCCTTATAATTGCACACGGTTTAATTTCTTCTATACTTTTCTGTTTAGCTAACACAAATTATGAACGAATTCATAGCCGAACACTTCTTTTAGCCCGAGGTACTCAAATTATTCTCCCACTTATAGGTACCTCATGATTTTTAGCTAATTTAGCAAATCTAGCCTTACCCCCTAGTCCTAATCTTGTAGGAGAAATACTTATTATTACTTCCCTATTTAAATGATCAAATTGAACTATTTTACTTACAGGTACTGGTGTTTTATTAACAGCATCTTATTCATTATATATATTCTTAATAACACAACGGGGTCAAACACCTCAACATATACTCTTCCTCTCACCTTCCCATACACGAGAACATTTACTAATATATCTTCATCTTTTACCAACAATTCTTATTATTACTAAACCAGAACTTATCCTAGGATGAACATTTTATATTTATAGTTTAATTAAAACATTAGATTGTGGTTCTAAAAATAAAAGTTAAAATCTTTTTATTTATCAAGAGAGGTCTGGGACAAAAAGAACTGCTAACTCTTTCACTCATGGTTCAACTCCATGGCTCACTTAGCTTTTGAAAGATAATAGCTATCTACTGGTCTTAGGAACCAAAAACTCTTGGTGCAACTCCAAGCAAAAGCTATGAACTCAATCATCTTTAACTCCTCATTCCTATTAGTCTTTATTATTCTTCTTTATCCTTTAATAGTATCTATTTTCTTCCCCCAAGATACTACTAATTCACATTGAGCCTCCACACATGTTAAAATAGCCGTTAAACTCTCATTTTTTATTAGCTTAATTCCATTATTTATTTTTTTAGATCAGGGTGTAGAATCAATCACCACCAATTGGAACTGAATTAACTTAGGACCAATAAATATTGATATAAGCTTTAAATTTGATCTATATTCTATTATCTTTACACCAGTAGCTTTATACGTAACATGATCAATCTTAGAATTTGCACTCTGATATATAAGTAAGGACCCAAACTATAACCGTTTCTTTAAATATCTTCTTCTTTTTCTTATAGCAATAATTATTCTTATTACTGCCAATAATCTATTTCAACTTTTTATTGGGTGAGAAGGAGTAGGTATTATATCTTTCCTTTTAATTGGCTGATGATATAGCCGGGCTGACGCTAATACTGCAGCCCTACAAGCAGTTATTTATAACCGCATTGGGGATATTGGTCTTATTCTTAGTATAGCCTGATTTGCCACTAATTTTAATTCATGAGAGATTCAACAAATCTTTATTTTATCCAAAGATATAGATTTAACTATACCATTATTTGGTTTAGTATTAGCTGCTGCCGGAAAGTCAGCACAATTTGGCCTCCACCCATGGCTGCCATCAGCCATGGAGGGGCCTACGCCAGTCTCTGCCCTACTTCACTCAAGCACAATAGTCGTAGCCGGTGTATTTCTTCTTATCCGACTTCATCCATTAATTCAAGATAATCAACTAATTATATCAGCTTGCCTATGCTTAGGAGCATTAACAACTCTATTTACAGCTACTTGTGCTCTTACCCAAAACGATATCAAGAAGATTGTAGCCTTCTCCACATCTAGTCAATTAGGTCTCATAATAGTTACAATTGGACTAAATCAACCCCAATTAGCCTTTCTTCATATTTGCACTCATGCCTTCTTCAAAGCCATACTATTTCTATGTTCTGGTTCTATTATTCATAGTCTTAATGATGAACAAGATATTCGAAAAATAGGGGGACTTCATAAAATTATACCATTTACTGCTTCAGCCCTTACAGTTGGTAGTTTAGCTCTAACAGGTATACCTTTCTTATCCGGTTTCTTTTCAAAAGATGCTATTATTGAAGCCATAAACACATCGAACCTTAACGCCTGAGCCCTAACCTTAACCCTCCTAGCTACTTCCTTCACCGCTATCTACAGCTTACGACTTATTTTCTTTACACTAATAAATTCACCACGATTTCCCTCTTTCTCACCTATTAACGAAAACAATATAATAGTTCTTAAACCTATTAAACGCCTAGCTTACGGAAGTATTTTAGCTGGTTTGCTTATTACCTATAACATAACTCCTATCAAAACACAAATCATAACAATACCTCTTACCCTAAAGCTCTCAGCCGTACTAGTTACAACTATTGGTCTCCTTCTAGCCTTAGAATTAACTAACCTAACCAAACACCAATTAAAAGTTAATCCCTCTATGATTTCTTATAACTTTTCAAATCTTCTCGGCTATTTCCCAACCATTATTCACCGTTTATCCCCTAAAATGAACCTTCATTGAGCCCAAACCATCTCTACTCATCTGATTGATTTAACATGAAATGAAAAAACAGGTCCAAAAAACATATTTATTCAACAAACATCCCTAATTAAATTGTCTACATCCCCTCAACAAGGTTTTATTAAAATTTATTTCATAATTTTCTTTCTTACATTAATTTTTACTATATTAATGGTTATTTAGACTGTACGCAACGTTCCCCAAGAAATCCCACGAGTTAATTCTAACACAACAAATAAAGCTAAAAGTAATATTCAACCACTTAATATAAGTAAACTTCCCCCATAAGAATATAATAAAGCTACCCCACTAAAATCACCACGAATCATCTCTAAACCATTAATCTCATCACCCACAAATCACCCTCACCCTCAATCCCCAACGAAATACTTATTAATATATATTAAACATATAACATAGAACATAACATATACAAACACAGATCAATCCCCTCATGACTCAGGATATGGTTCTGCAACAAGCGCCGCAGTATAAGCAAATACAACCAATATTCCCCCCAAGTAAATTAAAAATAATACTAATGATAAAAATGAACTCCCAGAACTTACTAATAAGCCACACCCTACACCAGCAGAAATTACTAATCCTAAGGCGGCATAGTAAGGAGAAGGATTTGAAGCCACTGCTACTAAACCCATAATAAAACTCAACATTATAATTAATATTAAATAAGTCATACATTCCTACTTAGATTTTAACTAAGACTAGTAATCTGAAAAACTACCGTTGTTATTCAACTACAAGAACCTAATGGCCACAAATATCCGAAAAAATCACCCATTAATTAAAATTATTAATAATTTAGTCATTGATCTTCCCACCCCTGTCAATATTTCAATTTGATGAAACTATGGTTCCCTCCTTGGACTTTGTTTAGTTATTCAAATTCTTACCGGTTTATTTTTAGCTATACATTACACCGCAGACATCTCATCTGCTTTTTCATCAGTTGTTCATATTTGTCGAGACGTAAATTATGGATGATTTATTCGTAATATTCACGCTAATGGAGCCTCTATTTTCTTCATCTGTATTTATGCACATATTGCCCGAGGACTTTATTATGGTTCCTACCTCAATAAAGAAACATGAAATATTGGAGTTATTTTGTTGGTTTTATTAATAGCCACAGCCTTCGTAGGCTATGTCTTACCCTGAGGACAAATATCATTCTGAGGAGCAACAGTAATTACTAATCTTTTATCAGCCTTCCCATATATTGGGGGTACCCTAGTTGAATGGATTTGAGGAGGCTTCTCGGTAGATAATGCTACCCTTACACGCTTTTTTGCTTTCCACTTTCTATTCCCTTTTCTCATTACTGCGCTTATGCTTCTACACATTCTATTTTTACACGAGACAGGCTCTAATAATCCAACCGGACTTAGTTCTAGTATAGATAAAATCTCATTTCATCCTTATTATTCTTATAAAGATCTTCTAGGCTTCTTTATTCTTATCTTATTTCTAACACTCCTTGCCCTTTTTTTACCCAACCTTCTAGGTGATGCAGAAAACTTTATTCCTGCTAACCCATTAATTACACCACCACATATTAAACCTGAATGATATTTTTTATTTGCCTATGCTATTTTACGATCCATCCCAAATAAATTGGGAGGGGTACTCGCTCTTTTATTCTCAATTCTCATTCTTATATTAGTTCCATTACTCCATACATCAAAACAACGAAGTTCAACATTTCGACCAATTACCCAAATCCTGTTCTGAACCTTAGTTGCAATTACTATTATCTTAACATGAATTGGGGGACAACCGGTTGAACAACCCTTTATTATTATTGGACAAATTGCCTCTATCCTGTACTTCTTACTTTTTCTTATTTTATTTCCACTTACTGGATGATGAGAAGATAAGATTTTAAATCTGTAAATGTTATGGTAGCCTAAAAATTAAGGTATTGGTCTTGTAAACCGAAAACTGGAGGTGAAATGCCTCCCCAAAACAAACATTCAGGAAAGAGAGGGGTTAAACTCACATCCTCGGCTCCCAAAGCTAAGATTTTGATTAAACTACTTCCTGATACACAAAGTTTTTCAATCTTAAAAAACCTCCCCTAATAATATAATATATATTTAATGGCTGCATAATATATGTACTATTATGCCTATATATTGCTATGTATAATAATCATAAATTGATTTTCCGCTATAATGATTAATCCCCCCTAATTTTCTAATATAACAATAATTACATTTAAAATCATATCATCAATATAATATCTATTCATACCTTTGCATGATTTGTAGAACTATATAATGGTTGATCCTCATAAATTGATTAAATTTGACATATAGCACCCTTGTA